TTTCTCTTTTCTTTGATTAATGGGCATTCCCATATCTTTGAACGGAATGAGCCTATCCTCTCTTTTCTGTTCTTATTCAAAGATATCAAAACTGATCTAACATCAGAATCTTAGGAGGACTCTTCAGACCAGACAAAAAAGAAAAAATTGTCAGCAAAGTTGTTTCTTTATTTGTTCTTTATTTACAACTTCTTTCCAAAAATAAAAAGATTTTAAAGAAGAAAGAATAAAATTTTTTCTTCTTTATATGCTATGATAAATTCAATCAAAATCCTAATAGAATAGAATAATAGAATAGAAAGAGAATTGAATAGAATTATGAACTTCATTACTTCATTCTCATTATTATTAGAATAAAATGAGATTTCGATCTTTTTCATCCAAAAAATTCTCTTTTTTATACAAATATTTTATACAAATACAATACATAGGTCGTCGATTCGGCAGTGGATAAAAAAGGGGGACCCATCTTTCCAGTTAATGGTTCAAAGAATTTTATCCATATGAGTGTTCTACATCGGATAAATTCCTAATTATTCCTTTTTTCTTATTTTTCAACCTTTTTGGTACTTTTGGTACTAACGTAGTGGTAGAAAGAGTACCATGCTATGCTGTGCCTGGACTTCAAACAATTTATCTTTAACCATGTAAAAGACCTCAACATTCTTGGTTGATAGAGAAGAGAATCAAAGTTCATTTACCAATTAGTCACGAAATGCTATGGTTCTTACATATGATTTCTGAATAAAATCAAATTCCGAAGTAATTCGTCGAGATTGTGCACCTTTTGTTCCTATTTAGACTATAGAAATATAAAAAAGAATATATAAGTGCAGCCGGTTAAATCCAACCTATTCTTGAAATACACAACTCGCACACACTCCCTTTCCAAAGAAAATCAATACACCCAGCACTACGCTTAGATTTATTAGATTTGTTGCTAAAATATCGGTATTAAACTCGAAACTCCCAGCGGATGGCCAGTGCCCCACGGAAACAAAAGAATTGGTTATATTTTTCATAGGCTCTCCCCTTATAGATAGGACTAACAAAGAACAGAGTTCTTTTTGTATCACTCCGCTTATTATTATTAATGGAATTTGAGAATTCTCAAATTTATTAGTTATGGTTATGCTTTTATTCTTCTTTTTTTTTTACATTTTTATTCTACGATGAAATTAAACATTAAACAAAAGGATTTGCAAATAAAAGAGCTAATGCCACGACCAGTCCATAAATTGTTAAAGCTTCCATAAAAGCCAGACTAAGCAATAAAGTACCTCGTATTTTACCCTCTGCTTCTGGTTGTCTCGCAATACCTTCTACGGCTTGGCCCGCAGCAGTACCTTGACCAACCCCAGGTCCGATAGAAGCAAGCCCTACAGCCAATCCAGCAGCAATAACGGAAGCAGCAGAAATAAGTGGATTCATGGTAAGTTCCTCGCACCAAAAAAAGAAATGGTTAATGATACAACCAACCAATGAATTAGTACTTAATCTATTTTTTTCTACTTCTAATTTTCTTATATTACCTTACTACACTTCTTTTTTATTTTTTGATCTTTTTTACTAAAATCTATCGGGTCGAAGTAGCTAAAAGTTCCAAATGGAATTCAGAATATTACTGAATTGTCAGAACTACTTCGATAAACCATTTTTCCTTTCTACCTTATGTAAATAAATATGTATACGGTTTTAGTCATTATGTTTCCTTGTTTATAAATTATTCTATTTTTTCTCTTTCATTCAATTCACAATCAAAGACAAAATAGAAAAAGGACTTATATGGAAATCCATCTAAATGCAGTAGGCTATAAAAAAAAAAGAGATAGGGGTAATTACCATTTAACTAGTAAATATTTTTTCTTCCATAACGTAAATCACCTGCACTTTTTATTCTTTTTTATTCTATTAAATTGTATTCTGAAACCATTCTTCAAAACATACACAAGGATTGATACTCATAGGTATTACATATACATGATCTCCAACCCAGTGGATTATATTGAACCCCGAACTCCCGCATTGCTTGAATTGGGATAAGCTTCAAAAATTAAAAAAAGACTCTTTTGAAAGTGAGTCAATGATGACCCTCCATGGATTCACCTATATAAGCCGCAGCCAAAGTTGCAAAAATAAGAGCTTGAATACCACTTGTAAATAATCCAAGAAACATTACAGGTATAGGAACTACTGAAGGCACTAAAGAAACAAGAACAACAACCACTAATTCATCAGCCAATATATTCCCGAAAAGTCGAAAACTAAGAGATAAAGGTTTTGTGAAATCTTCTAGAATATTAATTGGTAAAAGTATTGGAGTTGGTTGAATGTATTTCCCGAAATATCCCAATCCTTTTTTCCTAAGACCTGCATAGAAATATGCCACTGACGTAGGTAAAGCTAAAGCAACAGTAGTATTTATATCATTCGTGGGCGCAGCTAACTCCCCATGAGGTAATTTTATGATTTTCCAAGGTAAAAGAGCACCTGACCAGTTAGAAACAAAAATAAATAGGAACATCGTTCCTATAAAAGGAACCCAAGGACCATACTCCTCTCCAATCTGAGTTTTGCTCAAGTCTTGAATAAATTCAAGGACATATTCGAAGAAATTCTGACCGTTGGTCGGAATGGTTTGCGGATTCCGAACAGCTAGGATGACTGAACCTAATAAGATAGCAATTACAACCCAAGAAGTGATAAGTACTTGGGCATGAATTTGTAAACCTCCTATTTGCCAATAGAAATGTTGGCCTACTTCTACACCTGATATATCGTATAACCCTTTGAGTGTTTTAATGGAACATGGTATAACATTCATATTGTCCTCTAACAGAAATCAAACTTCAAAAAAGTGATTATTTTTATTCAACCTTCTCTTTCTCAATTCACCTATATTCATTCATGAATTTAAGTTATGAATCGTATATTTTGGATACCGAGAAATCGCATAAAAAAAATACCAATCATTTTTATCTTTTCTTTTAAATATTATTTGATAGTCAAAACATAGTTCAAACTCCAAAAGATGCAAACCAAAATAGTAACAATCAAAGAGAGTTCACTAAAAATAAACTAATCTTCTTCTTTCTTCTTATTAAGGGTAATGATAAGATAATCAACCATTTTTTATATAACTAGAATGGCCCTCACAAATTGCAGATACTAATTTGGTAAGAATCAATCGAATCGAAGCTATAGCATCATCGTTGGCCGGAATAGAAAGATCTGCAAGATCTGGATCACAATTTGTATCGATTAAACAAATCGTCGGAATACCCAAAATGACACATTCTCGAAGAACCGTATATTCTTCTTGCTGATCCACGATAATTACAATATCGGGCAATCCCGTCATATATTTGATCCCGCCAAGATATGCTTGCAAAGTAGATAACTTTCTCTTCAACATTGCTGCATCTCCTTTAGGGAGACGATTGAGTTTCCCCATCTTTTGTTCTGCTCTTAAGTCCCTGAACTTCTGAAGTCTTGTTTCTGTAGTAGACCAATTCGTTAACATACCACCAAGCCATTTTTTATTAACATAATGACATCGAGCCCTTATTGCTGCTGATGCTACTAAATCTGCTGCTTTCTTTTTGGTGCCAACGATTAAGAATCTTTTTCCCCTACTTGCTGCATCAAAAACTAAATCGCAGGCTTCTGATAAAAAACGAGCAGTTATAGTAAGATTTGTAATATGAATACCTTTACGCTTTGCCGAGATGTAAGGAGCCATTCTAGGATTCCATTTATTAGTAACATGACCAAAATGAATTCCTGCTTCCATCATTTCTTCCAAATTGATGTTCCAATATCGTCTTCCCATTTTACCACACTTTCTCTTTTTTTTTTCAAAGAGATTCAGTACCTTATGAAATAAAAAATTGTTCCGACGGAACTTTCTACCAGGATTGACCATTGATCTACGACCCAAACCATGAATTTCATTCTTTCTTTTTTATTTCATTGATTATGAAATCCATAATCGGACCAGAGAGTGAAAGTAAAAAAAAGAAACCTCTTGTTAGGATACATTACGTAAAAGATTGGTCTGATGTCTCATGGAAAGTTTTTGGGGCACAAGAACAAAATAATTCTCTATGGTGTAGCAAAATATCGCTCATTTCCAACTCAAATAGATTCTTCCTTTTGATTTTCAAATGAATGTTTTTGTCTTGCTTTGAACGATGTACTAATTTGTTGAATCCGGTACCAACCGGTATAATCCCCCCCAGAACAACGTTCTCTTTCAGGCCTTTCAACCAATCAATACGACCTCGTAGAGCAGCTTTTGCTAAAACTCGAGCAGTTTCTTGAAAACTTGCTTCGGATATGAAACTTTGAGTATTTAGAGATGACTTCGTTATTCCCAATAAGATTGCCCGATAATAGATTGATTCGTCCAAAACGCGCCCTGCTCGTTCTGCTCGCAACAATCCAATAAATTCCCCAGGTAAAAAAACATTAGACATTCCATCTTCTGAAACCAAAACTCTTGATGTTACTTGACGTACAATAATCTCTAGATGTCTATTATGGATCTGTACCCCCTGGGATCGATAAACCTTTTGTATCTTATTAACCAAAGAGATACGACTTTGGGCTATGGTTAGTTCAGCTCCAATCAAGAATCCCCAGGGGATCCCAAGAATCCTTCGGATACGTTCGTCCCAACCTTCAATTCTTCTTTCGAGGTTCATCGATATTGAATCAATTGAACGAACTTCTAAGATTTGTTCTACTTTTGGAAGACCTTGCGTTATGTCACCAGATCTCGATTTTTCATATATAAATGTAATTAATGTATCTCCTTCATAAAAGGTTTCCCCATAATGACCATGGACAGTTGCTCCTGGAGTGACCAAATAGGGCTTAGCTGATCTTATAACTAGAGAATCAACATGAACAATGAAAATTTGACCAGATTTTTTTATGCGTGATCCATATTTCAATAGATATACATTTTCACAAAGGAATTGTCCAAGGCTAATTATTGTCCATGCCTCTTCACAAGAATCGTGATGGAGAAAACACCAATTCAAATGGAATGAATTCCAAATGATGTTACTGCAAGGATCGGGATTATAAATTTTACTATTTTCATCTAGAAAATAGTATTGAAATGGAAGTACTTGAAGCACTTGGAAAGTCTGTTGAAAATTTTCAAGCAAAAAAGATTTCTTTAAAAAGACTTGATTATAAGTTCTTAAAAAGTAAGATGAACGAGAATTTACTATTCTAGGCACAATAGTACCTAAAGGACCCAACAAATACCTAATTGGAGTCATGGAATCCAATTCTTTTGTCGCATTATTATATCTTGAAGTATTGAAGGGGCCAATTCGAGAACAATTGGATGATGACAAAATTAGGAAAGATTGGCATTCCTTATTTCGATTCAACAACGTACCAAGAGTTCCCTGATGTTGGGGAAATAATTGAATCTTCGCCTTGGAATCAAAAGGATTTTTTCTATGGATACGATCTAATTCATTATTGGAAATAAATCCTGAACCTGCCGTATCATACCTTTTTTCGGTATACGAAAGAATGGACTTTACTAACTCAATTCGGATGAAATAACAAAGTAGATAATTTGTCCTTATTTCAACAAAAGAAGCATGAACCTTTTCTTCTATAGAACTCTTTTTTTCTTGATCCCAAGTCAATACTAAGCAAGCCCGAACTAATTGAATACTTGTGTGAGAAATTCCTCGAATTGACTTGCCATTTTCATAAAGTATATAATTGACAATTCGAAGTTGGACATTATTCTTTTCCTGCAAGAGATCTTGAGAGAAAAGTGTTGCTAAATTTATCCCATCAGCTATTTCATATGTGACTACGGGCCGAACCAAAACAAAAGACTTTTTTTTGGTAGATGTAATGCGTTGGACATAGATCCAATTTTTAAATTTTTTTGATCCTTTAGAATCTTTTTTTCCGATTCCTGGTGGTATCAAAATGCCACTGTGCCTAGATATTTTATCCACCTCTCCAGAAAAATGAATATCTCCAGAAAATATTTTCAGTTCTATACTTTTCTTTTTTCTCTCCACTCGGACTAATCCACCTACTCGACTTCTTGTATTTAGATTTAAAACAAGTCGTGTATCTACTCCAATGATACTATTGTTCCGGACCATTATGGGCGAAGATCCGGGTAAGATATGTATTTCTTCGGGAATGAAAAAAAATTGATCTACTTTCATTTGCGTTTGGTATTTCGGACTAAAATCTTTTGCTCCTCGATACTCAATCAAATTTTCTTTTTTTACGATTGAATCTATTTCGACAATCCCATATTTAGTAATTCCCGAACTGCTTCTTCTGTATCGCGGATCATCAAAATAAGCAAGAATACTATTTCTACGTAAAATACCATTTATAGGTATTTTAATCGAAATACCAAAACAGGGTATTAGTTTCTTTTCTTGTTCTTGATCATATTGTAAGGGAATCACAAATCTATTTCTTCGCTTTTTCGCCAAAGAATTCTCTTGACGAATATAAGTAGAAGGCTCTATAAGATTCCAATGACCTTTAGATATGATTCGATAAGGTTTTGAATAGTCAAGACTTTCCCTATCTTTTTTACCAAAAGTATCCAACAATTTATGTCTTACTTGATCATTAGTCAGTGAGAGATCAAAGATATCTTTGAGAGAAAAAGAATTAGCATTCATTTGATCTTGATCCTTGTGGAGTGAAAAAGACACTATATTGGAATTGGATCTGCATAGACCTCCTGCTAATATCCATAAATGACTTGTTTTTGGTAATATATGAACATTACTATATGGATATTCGGGCGTATGATAGCCATCAGTACTCCAGTGCATTTCTCCTTCTGACTCAGAATAAATATGTTTTTGAACCCTCTCCTTAAAATGAAAGGTGGACGTTTCGGCACGAATCTCGGCAATCACTTGTTCTGATTCTACATATTGATCATTTTGAACTAAAATCAAACTTTTTGTTGGAATATTTACATTATGTCTAATATTTTGACTCTCAATAGTTACATACAAGTCTATAAAACATAGAAAAGCAGGATGCCCATGACGGGTACGTGTGGGATGAACCAAACCCTCATCAAATTTTATTTTTCCATTAGAAGGAGCTCGTACATGTTCGGCAGTACCACCCGTGAATACTCCGCCAGTATGAAAAGTTCTTAATGTTAGTTGAGTCCCCGGTTCCCCAATTGATTGACCCGCAATAATGCCTACGGCTTCTCCCAACTCGACCAGGTCACCATGAGTAGGACTCCGGCCATAACATAATTGACAGATCCAAGATGTACTCCTGCAAGTAAAAGGAGTTCGAATATATATTGGGTGTGCTTGAAAGGTTATGAATCGATTAACAAGTCCAATTCCAATATCTTTATTTCGAGTAGCAATGCATCGTAGACCAATATATATATCGTCTGCTAATACACGACCAATTAGTGTTTGGACAAAAATCTTTTCCGTCATTCCATTTTGAGGA